TTTAAATCTTTGTGTACTGACCCCTAATCGAATTGTTTGGGATTCAGAAGTGAAAGAAATCATTTTATCTACAAATAGTGGTCAAATTGGCGTATTACCAAATCATGCTCCTATTGCTACAGCTGTAGATATAGGGATTTTGAAAATACGCCTTAAGGACCAATGGTTAACGATGGCTCTGATGGGCGGTTTTGCTAGAATAGGCAATAATGAGATCACTGTTTTAGTAAATGATGCGGAAAAGGGTAGTGATATTGATCCACAAGAAGCTCAGGAAACTCTTGAAGAAGCAGAAGCTTGTTTGAGAAAAGCTGAAGGAAAGAGGCAAATAATTGAGGCAAATCTAGCTCTCCGACGAGCTAGGACAAGAGTCGAGGCTGTCAGTGCAATTTCATAACTAGTTGGTGCGTTCAAATAAGCAAAAGAGTTTCTGTTTCTAAAACCTATTTTGATTGCATTCACTCGACAGAATCCAATTTTAATAGAACGCAATTCAAAAATGAAGTAAATAAAAATACAAAATCTAGAAAAATAGAAAAGGGTGGGGCAAAAAACTTATTAGATACCATTGACTCCGGTATCTAATAAGTTCTACCTACTATTGGATTTGAACCAATGACTCCCGCCGTATGAAAGCAATACTCTAACCACTGAGTTAAGTAGGTCATTTATCACCCCAAAGAGAACCAAATGGAACCCATCCCGTCGATGGATTATAAATACCATATTCCTTATAAGCAATAATAATCGAACCAATACCACTCAAAAATTTAGGATGTTGGATCATAGAATATTCATCTTGACAACAAATTATATACATGATAAAATATGCATCACAAGCACTAAGGGCTATAGCTCAGTTGGTAGAGCAACTCGTTTACACGCGCGCCAATGTTTTTCAGGGGAATCCACCATACAATCCAAAAAATGGATCTTATTGAGAAATCGATGTCTTACTCCTTAATAACTTTAAGAGAACAATAGCCTGACGAGAGGTTCGGTCCTATGTTAGTGCCCTGTTAGGTACCAAACAGGCCCCATCTTGAGATATTGATAAGGTGAATACCGGTATATTCAATGCCAGGCATAATGAGTATAAGGCCCTCAAAAAATTTCTTTTCGTCCTATGAACTTGAAGGTGTATGAAGTTTCATATTGGATTTTTTAAGCCGAACGATAGAGACTTCATTTAACTTCAAATTAGAGGCCAAAGGCAGACCTACGTCAAAATAACTTCACCTTTGAAACACTTTGGTAGTGCTCCTGAATTAGAATCCCCAAAAATGAATCAGAGCACATGGAGCCATCTCCTTATTTTTCTGTCAAGAAAAAAATATGGCGGATTGGCTGATATTTCTATCAGTTAATGAAAGAGCCCAATGCAAAAAAATGCATGTTGGGTCTTTGAAACAGTTCATATCATTTTGATAATAATAAGTTTGATCTGTTTTACCGAGAAGGTCTACGGTTCGAGTCCGTATAGCCCTAGAGCCCTATAAAAAAATGAATAAAATTTATATTTTCATTTGAAATAAAAAATTGTATAATTTAGATTTCTTCATTCTTGTTTGTTGCTTGTAACTGACCGGTTGGTTCATCGAAACAAAATTTGTCCTAAAAACTCACTCATGGGAATCGTTTAAAGCAGAACAGAAAAGCCAAAAAACGGATTTCAAGGGATCGAATCCATTTTTTCCAAACAAACCCTTAGTCATTAATCATCGGAGGGAAATTCTATAATGAATTTCCCTGCCCACAATCACAATCAAGGGGTTAAGCCAAAGATACTTCTTTTCTTTGGTATACCTCATCAATATACCAATATCCGGCGAAGCACACCAAAACAAAAAAGGGGGGTGGTGGTCTTCTTTTTCTGTATTCAATCAAGAGAAAACCCCACCCAGATCTAATAAACGGAATATACCAACACTAAGATTAAGATATTCGAAATCCTGAGATGGAAATACCTACCCATTCTCTTACATTTGAATACTTGTTTCATTCTAAATGACTAAGCTAAATTACTATTACTAAGAAAAAAAACTCCCGACTCTATTCCTAAAAAATGAAAAAATCCAAATATCGAACTCACATTTTGATAAAGAAAAATCAAAAGAATAAAAAATTCGAAATTCTTAAACACAAAATAATAATTCTATTTGCTTTCTTTAGGAAGAATCCTGGGCGAAAACAAGAAAATTTGTCTAAGTGTAACATTTAGAGTTATACTAACTAAAGCAATTAAATAAAATTGAACTAAAAAAATGAATAAATAGGATCCCAATCAAGTCAGTCGATAAATCTTGAAATGAGATATTGCCCTGCAATAATCAAAGGAAACTAGACAGTTTGGTCAAAATGAATTCTTGTTTTGACTAACTAGTTATCGATGACTTTACAACTTCAATTCGACTCAATCAATCCGGTATATTTTCCACGTTCATAGGAGTGCGTCTATGTTTTTGCTTTACGAATATGATATTTTTTGGGCATTTCTAAT